AATTTCACTATATTTTTGCCCAGGAACAGGACCTATCACAAGAATATTTTTTTTATTGGGTCGATAGCTCTGAAAAGAAAGATTCCCTATCTTTTCTTTCATCTCTGGAGAAATACGATCGGGTGGGGCTAATTCAAATCCCTCCGGTAAAATAAGAACAGCCCCCACATTCAAACCCCCCCTTTTGCCATTAGCAAGAACTTGTTTTAATTGCATATCATAAGGAATTCGAATAACTGCTTCAAATACAGTATCTGGAAGGACCGATTGTGGAACCTCAATATCCACCGGCTTGTTAGCTAAATGGCAATTGGCACATACAATACGTCCAGTCGCTTCTCGTGGATTTTCATAACCTTGCTGTGCGAAAATGGGATATGCATTCGAAATAGATGATCGAGTTATTATATATATCACGAGCGATATGGAAATGGATCGAGTAATCTGTTCTTTTATCCAAGAAAAGGTATTTTTAGTTTGCATGGTCCAATCATTTATTCCGAAAATTTCTACAATAAATTGGGTAGGTTGCTAGTATAGTTCCCTATCCACGATTCTGCTATTTACTTTAAATGAAAACTTAATTTAATGAAATAATATTAAATGAAATAATATTACTGGAATATAGCAAGAACTCCCCCCCTTAGATGGGTAGAAATAGAAAGAGGAGGTACAATTTGTAATGCTTTGATTATGTACAAAGTAATAAACATTCGAATTTAAAATTCGAATTTTATTTATATCTGTATACCTTTTTTTGTTCTTTTCAGTCATTCATTGAATGATAAATCACTACAAGCGATGGGGATACACGATTTAAATAACGAAAAATCCAATATTTCAAAATTGTATCTAGAATGACTGGAAAAGTGGAAACAAGACCAGATATAATTTGATCATTATGGGCAAATCCAAAATCTTTGTAGATAGAGCTAATCATTAGTTCCCAACCGTGGGGGGAATGAAATCCGATACATAAATCGGTTAATAAAAGAATAGAAAAAGCTTTTATTGTGTCACTTAAGTTATATAGGAATTCCTGAACCCAAGAATTAAGAAGAATAAGTTCTTTATTTCCCAGAATAGAATAACCGCCTAGAATAAGGAAACAGATTAAATTTGTCGAGAAGTGCAAAATTATATGGATACAATTCTCATTGTACATCTTGATCAATTGAATCGTTTCATTGTGGATTCCTATACGAAGCTTTTGTAAATGCGTTTCCGGGTATTCCTTTATCATTTCGTCTAACAAGCGAAGTTCTTGTAATTCAATGAATTTTTCTAGAAGATTTTTTTCTTGAATATCATTCAAAAACGTTTCAGATTGCTTAGTATTCCACCAATTAGTAACCCAAGATTCCAGACTTTTTTGAAATGATAGATAGATCCACCAGGGTAAAAAGACTATAGATACAAGATATAGAAAAGGAATAAATGCTTTCTTTTTTTCCATTTTTTTTTCATCTATAAATTGTTAATGAACCCGTCGCGTTCATCAACTTTATACGATCGAATATTTCTATCAAATATTCATTCTATTCCAATGTATCGAATTCATGAATCTATTCTTTATTTTTTTGTGATTTTATAATTAGTCCTTGAATCTTGAAAGAATACAGAAATAGAAAAAGAGTCCCCTTCGGATTCGAATGAATAAATAATAAAAAAGTAAAGAGTGCTAAAAAAGAGATAACATAAAAAATTTACATGATTTATTTGTATTGTATATAATATATCAATTCCAAATACTGGACAAAAAAAAATTCTATTTTTTTTTACGGAATTGAATTTAATTGAATTTAGTGGATTTCCATCAAAAGACCTCTTATTTGTTATTTTTTTTGTAGACAAAAAGAGTTTCCCCCGTTGGTTGTTCTGTATACGTCTGCTTTGACCCGAGTGAGCGTTCTGATGAAATTTCTGTTTAAGGTATGCCGTAGAAAAAAGTATTCTAGATTTTTTTTACGTCAAGTTAAAAAAGCATTCATCATTTCAGTTCCGTTTTCAAAATACTTCAATCGGTACACGCAAGAAATAGGCCAATTCAGCAGCTTTTTGTTCAATTTCTCGTGGCGTCAAATTCTCATCAGTACGAGTAAAAGGAATGGCTCCCTGGCCTCTGATTTCCAGATAAAGGACACGACGTGTATAAATACCCTCTTTAAGTTCTATTCTAATAGACTGAATATCTTTTATAAGATATCGGAAAAAGATCCGACGATTTTTTCCAGGGAATCCCCAACGAAAAATACAGACTATTCCTTCTTTTCTATCGAATCGATCATAACCACTACCTACATTCCACGAAATTGCACACCACAAATATGAGCTAATAAAGAGGCCTGCGATCCCATAGAAAGACATCACAATCCCTTGTGGAAAAAAAAGAATTTGTTGGGGAGGAAATAAAGATATCAAATTCCTACCAAGATAGCTGGAAATTCCAACCAATAAGAATCCTAATGAACCTAAAAAAAGGATAAAAGCCCAGCAGAAATTGCTTATTTTTCGAGATCCCGTTATAAGTTCTATCCATATACGTTCTGATCGCCAATTCATACTAGATCTGGTTGCATTTAATTTGAATTGAAAGAATACCCCAAATGAATTGTACTTTCCTTACTCTGTCTTGTTTCCGATGTAACTCTCATCAACTAGTACTATTCTGATATCGGATGTGTTTCACTTTTCCTTTTCTTTAAATATATTTTTTTTTTATTTTCAGTTAGATCAAAATAATAACATTTACCCCTGTGTCGTCACCTTTTCATACACATCACATACATAAGGGCTCTTTCATTTATGTTCGGAAGAAATCGCGTGGTATACCATAAATATATATCTGTGTTATGATTCAAATCTAAGTCTTGAAAAATGAGATTTTGAACAGAAGATCTAAACAATCTTATTTTTTTGAACATGAAGAAATAAAGAAGCCATTGCAATTGCCGGAAATACTAGGCCTACTAAAGGCACAAAAATAGAGGGAAAGTTCATAGTTGTCATAGAATGGGTACCTCGATTTACAATATTGTAATTGTACCTGTTTGTTATATTTTTTTGTTGTTATTATAGTAATTAATTAATTAGAATTCTAATTCTTTTTATAGAATGAGTATAGTATATAATAAGTACAAGGAATGTAGAACTAAAAAAACAATTCGCTTTCTACATATATGATATTCGACTTTACTTTATTCTTCATCTTTTTTCTTTCTTTTGTTTCTACTAACATAATTCAAGAAAATAGAAGGTTTCTTATAAATTCGAAATTGAATTTCCAAAGGATTTGTTAGAGTCTGAGTCAATTGGTATTTTTAATAAAGATTTCCAGAAAATATCAAAAGGTGCAAAAAGTTATTTTTTCATTCGAATTCAATACATATGTAAGTGTAAGAAGGAAACATGCCTTTTTTTGATTTGACTAATTTCACAGAAGAAAAGGGAAGAAGGCGTTCTTTCATTTTGTTGATCGAGTTTTCCTAATTAGTAATCGAAAATATAATAAATACTCAATAATTATTCACATTTTTTTTTTATTGGAATAAAAAAAAATTTTTTGACACAAATAAAAAATTGACCTTAATTTAATCCTCGCCTTTATTTTGATCCAAAGGAAAAAAAGCATGCAGCTGAAATAACTCACTTAGAACGCCTTTTAAAAGATTACGTGGTACAATTGAATCGAATAAACCCTTATGGAATAAAAATTCGGCTGCTTGTGAACCTTCAGGTACTGTCTTATTCAATGTTTGTTCAATTACCCTTTTACCCGCAAATGCAATGTAGGCGTTAGGTTCGGCAATAATGATATCCCCCAACATACCAAAACTGGCTGTCACTCCACCAGTAGTAGGAGATGTAAGGATTGATACATAAAATAACTTTTTATTTGATTGATAATCATATAAAACAGACGAGATTTTAGCCATTTGCATTAAGCTCAAGCTTCCTTCTTGCATGCGTGCCCCTCCGGAAGCACATACTATAATAAGGGGTATGAATTTATTGGCAGCATATTCAACCAACCGAGTGATTTTTTCCCCTACTACGGATCCCATACTACCCCCCATAAACTGAAAATCCATAACCCCAATTGCCACAGGAATACCATTTAGTTGACCTATACCTGTTTGAACAGCTTCAGTTAAACCTGTCTTTATTTGATAAGAATTAATACGATCTTTATAAGCTTCTTCCTCCGAATGAAATTCAATAGGATCCATAGAGACCATATCTTCATCCATAGGATTCCAAGTACCGTGATCAATCAGAAGTTCGATTCTATCTGAACTACTCATTTTCAAATGATATCCACATTGTTCACAAATACCCATTTTTGACTTAAGCAATTTTTTATAATTTAATGCATAACAATTTTCGCATTGAACCCACAAATGCCTATATTTTTGAGTTACATCAAGATTATTAGAACTTTCACTTCTAGTGAAATTACTACCATTCGTGATAGTTCTTTTACTGAAACTTTCACTCCTATTTCCACTTTCATTAAAAATGTAACTCAAAATGTAACCGTCACTGTCACTTAGGATGGAACTTCCACTACGTATTTGAGAATCAAGATAACTGTCAATGCAATTATTAATGTGATTATTCCAACTATTTTTAGTATAATACATGGAACGATCATTATAGGTATCGCCACTCTTAGATCGAGAGTCCAGATAACTTGAATTCCAATAATTCGAAAAAGAACTTTGCAGTTCATTCAGAAAAGAATCATCGTTGTTAATTTCAAAAATTTGATTTTCAATATCAAAATATATGGAATAACTGTCCCCCTTACTATCTATAAGTAAAAAAGTATCATCAGAGATGAAATTCCGAATATCCAGGACACGAACTAAATGATCAACATTACTGTAACTAGAACTGTCACTATTTCTACAACTATGAATGTTTTTTTCTGTATCATTTAGACTCGGATCTTCCTTTCTACTGATATTTTCAATAGGACCAAGACTGTCCATTGATTT